CAATCCCTCAAGGGACGGGATCTGATATAACCTTTTTTATGATAGATCTGTTGCGGACGCCTTGATTACTTTTAACTATTTTCTTCCGGTTGAAGACATGCCTACATTGAGTCTGAAAGCCAACGCAGAAGTCGGCTAACCCCAGATTTCTATATATGAACTCAAACGGCGAACTGAAGCAAAGAAAGAAGTTCCGCTTTTCGACAGGTTCCATTCTCTTTTTGATTGATGGCAAAACAAGCATCCTGAAACGCAACCTCAATCTATTTGCCCGAGCACCGTACCCTATATAAGAACAGAAAGAGATTGAAGTGACTTTTTTCCCGATCTGGTAACCCGTTTCCAAGCATTTCCATCTATGATAGAGGGATCAGTTGGTGCTTCCGGACTCGCTCAAAGAAATGCATTTGATAGATGACCTGGTATTGAGAAGGAAGTTAGCATCGGGCACGAAAGACCTAGGGAAGAAAAAATCTGAGTTCCACGGTTATCTTATTGGGAAACCGTATCAAAGCTCCTTGGCAAGTCTACGAGATTTTTACTATATAATAACCTAGCTAGCTAAAATGCCTTAGTAGCTCATTTTATCTTCTTTAAATCGACCGATACCCTTTTAGTAGTGGGTTGGGCTTTGAACAAAGGGAATAAGAACTGTGTGTGGAAGCAAAGCCGAGGAAAACCTTGTTTCTTAGGCAGTTCAATCCTCACATATGAAGTGGGGGTTGCTCCCTTAGGCCGGGACTAGCTATGTGGTAAGTCACTCACACTCTCCTCGAAGCAAGGCCACAGAAACTATCAGTATTCTAGGGGCCTAGAGACTAACCAGTAAGTCTGATTCTTTTTCTTATTTAGTTGTTCGTCGAACAAAGAGAACATATAAGGCATAAAAGAAAGAACAAGTACGCCACCGGGATAAGAAGAAGAGGTCGCATCCTCTTGTTATAGGAGGAAGAAAGACTCATAAGTAAGATAAGCGAAGACATATACTCAATCATGCATATGAAAAGAGGCCCTTCGGGGCGGGGAGCTACAGGTCACGTACTCCTGTTAAAGACTAAGACTAACTATTCAGACAGGAAGACTTCAGACAAAGGTTTACCCCATTCGGGACCCGGACATCCCTCACTCCCCATAAAGCGCGGTTAAGCACTCTATAGACTAGTCAATGCTATCAACAACTACTGGAACAACTAATGAATAAAAGGCAGGGGGTTCCCCACCTAAACGACTTGTTCGCCGATACTAATACCTCGCTTCAAGCGCCCGCCTCATCAAAGCTTTGTTCCTATTCCTTCTCTATTGAAAAAATTCGAGAAATAATAGCCTTTTATGCGGAGGAGAAATTATCTGGATCCCCCAACTCACTCGCCTACTAACATAACATCGAGGAGGATAGACTTCCCACAGCGCTAACGCTCGGCGGCCTTTCTTCTTGTCCCTAGGGTGGGCTGTGAATAGTAAGGTCAATTTCTAAGAGCTCTCTACAACGGGAACAACATATCACATCCTCAGGTCCCTAACTCATCTTACCGGCCCATGGAACCGCTGCTTGTGGCCCCTATTTAATTACATCGCTATGCCTCGGACTCGATTCTTCAGAGGTGGATGCCCCCTGTCCGGCCCCGCTTTGAATGACTGCTCGGGACTGCGCTGGACAGATCCTTCTGGGAGAGCGAACGATGCGACGGGTGTGAACTTCTTCTGATCTTACTTATTATCTTAGTCATGTCACCATAGCTTTAGTCTTTCAGAGCCTTATTGTTTTTTTGGAGCTAGGAGACGCGTAACCGCGAGCTGCTTTCCTTCTTTAGATAGCAAGTAGGTAGATTTGGTCGTTGCCTTTCCACCTGTCGTAAGTGTTCCCCGGGTAGAGAACTTATAGTGTAGCCGATTAGGTATGGGACTAATAAGCCCGAGAAGGGAGTGAACGGGCGACGGCTTGCCTCGATAAGTGGGATGCAGGATCCGCAACAGCAGTTAGAACATATTTTCCTTGACTTAATGTGAACCAGGGCGGATAACTAGGATTCAGATCTTTTCTAAGACAGGTCTCCTGAACGAAGGATTCCCCCGCCTTGAGATTGAAGTGAGCTTTCTCCGCCCATAAACATCACAAGGGAATCTCTCTCCACATCTTGCATTTTCCCTTTATTGACACATCTTCTAGCCGGATGGAATAAGATAAAGAATCCCTACGGGAATAGTCAAATTGATTCGATTCTCTTCATCTTTGCCAGTTATGCTCTACTTCCTTTTCACACTTCCAGAGGTAGAGTGACTGCAGCCCGTTCCAAGAGTCCCTTTTCCAATAAAGAAAAAAAGGTATCTGAAGAGGAAGAAGACTTGACAGTAGCACTAGCGGGGAGTACCAGACCTTGATGCGGAAGCAGAGTGACTATCTCACTAATCCTTGGGAAAGTATGAAGGGACGTATAGATCACACATGCCATCTCGTCCTTCATTGATCCGGGAATCAAAGATGGGTTGTCTCGGGGAATCA